AAAGTTCTTCCGATTCATAAGAGAGAACAACTATTTCTTTTTTCGATGTGAATTTCACACAACCGGGGAGATACAAAATAATTAAATTAATCCATTTATTTTTCAACACTAATATTGACAACAGTGTATCAAACAAATATAATCCGATCATAAATAAAAGGATCCTTTATACTCATGTTACATAGGTTTTTTTGACTTCTGGTGGATTCGTTGGATTTTGTTTGATCCAAACAAGAAGTTTTTTGATTCAAAGGGAAAAATTAAAAAAAAAAATAATGTATTAAATAATTTATAACTTAAATAATTTATAACATAGTAGTAGACAAAGAAGTGGTCTATCATTTTTTATTATTATTTTTGATTTTCTTTCTATTTTTATGTAATATTTTATTTTCTTAGAGAATTCCATTTTTTTTGTTTTTATTGCGATTGGATATACACATCTTTTTTTATTTTATTAGGGTTGCTAACTCAATGGTAGAGTATTCGGCTTTTAAGTGCGACTCCAGTTTTTACACATTTCAATGAACTAATTGGTTCATACATACCATCGGTAGGGTTTGTAAGACCACGACTGATCCAGAAAGGAATGAATGGAAAAAACAGCATGTCGTATCAATGGTGAATTCTACAAATTTTTCATTCGTATTGGACCCGGCCCAATTTTTTTTGAATTGTTGGCTCGGAACAAATGAATTCAGTTGGGTTAAATTAATAAAGGGATAGAGCTTAGCTGCTCCAATTATAGGGAAACAAAAAGCAACGAGCTTTCATTTTTTATTTGAATGATTACCACATCTAATTATACGTTAAAAAAAGATTAGTGCTTGCTGTGGAAAAAGTTTTTCCCACGAATGGATTTTGGATTTTTGTCATGAGTCCTAACTATTAGCTATTCTCCATTATGTTATGGGGTAGCGATAAATGTGTAGAAGAAAGAGTATATTGATAAAGATATTTTTTTTTTCCAAAATCAAAAGAGCGATTGGTCCAAAAAATAAAGGATTTCTAACTAGCTTGTTGTCCTAAAACAATTAGATGGAACAAGCGAGAAGAGATAGTCCATTGATAGGTTTTACTTGTTTTCTAGGTATCTATTCATAATTTGTTTTTTATTGGAATTCAAATATATAATAGAATACCCTGTTTTGACTGTATCGCACTATGTATCATTTGATAATCCAATGAATCTCTGATCCTTTGACCAAATAGAATTTCTAAAATGAAGGAATATCAAGTATATTTAGAAGGAGATAGATCTCGCCAACAGGACTTCCTATACCCACTTATTTTTCGGGAGTATATTTATGGACTTGCTTATAGTCATGATTTTAATAGATCTATTTTTGTGGAAAATGTAGGTTATGACAATAAATCTAGTTTACTAATTGTAAAACGTTTAATTACTCGAATGTATCAACAGAATCATTTGATCATTTCTGCTAATGATTCTACCAAAAATCAATTTTTGGCGTATAATAAGAATTTTTATTCTCAAATAATATCAGAGGGTTTTGCCATCGTCGCGGAAATTCCATTTTTCCTACAATTTAGCTCTTCCTTAGAGGAGGCAGAAATCGTAAAATCTTCTAAAAATTTGCGATCAATTCATTCTATTTTTCCCTTTTTAGAAGATAAATTTACATATTTAAATTATGTGTCAGATATACGAATACCCTATCCTATCCATCTGGAGATCTTAGTTCAAATCCTTCGATACTGGGTGAAAGATGCCCCTTTTTTTCATTTATTACGGTTGTTTCTTTATAATTTTTGTAATAGGAATAGTTTTATTACTCCAAAATCGACTTTTTCAAAAAGTAATCCAAGATTATTCTTGTTCCTCTATAATTTTTATGTATGTGAATATGAATCTATCTTCCATTTTCTACGTAAAAAATCCTCTCATTTACGATTAAAATCTTTTAGCATTTTTTTTGAACGAATCTTTTTTTATGCAAAAAGAGAACATCTTGTAGATGTTTTTGCTAAGGATTTTTCGTCTACCTTAACATTCTTCAAGGATCCTCTCATTCATTATGTTAGATATCAAGGAAAAGCCATTCTGGCTTCAAAGAATGCGCCTCTTTTGATGAATAAATGGAAACACTATTTTATCCATTTATGGCAATGTTTTTTTGATATTTGGTCTCAACCAGCAACAATCCATATAAACCAATTATCCGAACATTCATTTCACCTTTTAGGCTATTTTTCAAATGTGAGGCTAAAGCGTTCAGTGGTACGGAGTCAAATGCTGCAAAATACATTTCTAATCGAAATTGTTAGCAAAAAACTTGATATAATAGTTCCCATTATTCCTCTAATTAGATCATTGGCTAAAGCGAAATTTTGTAATGTATTAGGGCATCCCATTAGTAAGCCGGTCTGGGCCGATTCATCCGATTTGGATATTATTGACCGATTTTTGCGAATATGCAGAAATCTTTCTCATTATTACAATGGATCCTCAAAAAAAAAAAGTTTGTATCGAATAAAA